AGCACATATAGTGACATATATAGTGAAACGATACTCTGGGTTCTCAAGAAGAAAAAGGAATCGTTTTTTTAATATCCACTCACCCGTTATTATTAGTTAATAATCCTAGTGATTGGATTTATATGCTTATTGTGATAGGAAATATTCAAAAGATATTTTTCATCGAATGACTATTCATCTAGTGTATTTTCATATAAATAGAGGCAAGAAAGCTCTATGGAAAAATGGTGGTTCAATTCGATGTTGTTTAATAGGGAGTTAGAATACAGGTGTGGGCTAAGTAAATCAATGGATAGTTTTGGTCCTATTGAAAATACCAGTGGAAGTGACGAACCAATTCTATATGAAACTGATATGGATAAAAACATTCAGAGGTGGAGTGATGGTGACAATTCTAGTTACAGTAATGTTGATTATTTAGTCGGCGTTGGGAACATTCGGAATTTCATATCTGATGACACTTTTTTAGTTAGGGATAGTAATAGGGACAGTTATTCCATATATTTTGATATTGAAAATCAAATTTTTGAGATTGATAATGATCATTCTTTTCTAAGTGAACTAGAAAGTTTTTTTTATAGTTATAAGAATTTCAGCTATCTGAATAATGTATCTAAGAGTGACGATCCCGACTATGATCATTACATCTATGATACTAAATATAGTTGGAATAATCACATTAATAATTGCATTGACAGTTATCTTCGTTCTCAAATCTGTATTGATGGTTACATTTTAGGTGATAGTGACAAATACAATGACAGTTATATTTATAATTACATTTGTGGTAAAGGCAGAAATCTTAGTGAAAGAGGGAATTCCAGTATAAGAACTCGCACGAATGCTACGAGTGATAATGATTTAACTAGAAGAGAAAGTTCTAATGATCTAGAGGAAACTAAAAAATACAGACATTTGTGGATTCAATGCGAAAATTGTTATGGATTAAATTATAAGAAAGTTTTGAAATCCAAAATGAATATTTGTGAACACTGTGGATATCATTTGCAAATGAGCAGTTCAGATAGAATCGAACTTTTGATTGATCGCGGTACTTGGAATCCGCTGGATGAAGACATGGTTTCGGGGGATCCCATTGAATTTCATTCAGAAGAGGAACCTTATAAAGATCGTATTTTTTCTTATCAAAGAATGACAGGATTAACTGATGCTGTTCAAACAGGCACGGGTCAACTAAATGGTATTCCCGTAGCAATTGGGGTTATGGATTTTCAGTTTATGGGGGGTAGTATGGGATCCGTAGTAGGTGAGAAAATCACCCGTTTGATCGAATATGCTGCCAATCAATTTTTACCTCTTATTCTAGTATGTGCTTCTGGAGGAGCACGTATGCAAGAAGGAAGTTTGAGCTTGATGCAAATGGCTAAAATATCTTCTGCTTTATATGATTATCAAGCAAATAAAAAGTTATTCTATGTCTCGATCCTTACATCTCCTACTACTGGTGGGGTGACGGCTAGTTTTGGTATGTTAGGAGATATCATTATTGCCGAACCCAATGCTTACATTGCATTTGCGGGTAAAAGAGTAATTGAGCAAACATTGAATAAAACAATACCTGAAGGTTCACAAGCGGCTGAATATTTATTCCATAAGGGCTTATTTGATTCAATCGTACCGCGTAATCCTTTAAAGGGTGTTCTTAGTGAGTTATTTCAGCTCCATGCTTTCTTTCCTTTGACTCAAAATTAAATCAAGTATAGCTTTAAATTATTCAATTTATTTATTCATTTTTTTTCTATTTATACTATTATACTTTGTATACGTATACTATATTTTTTTTTTATACTATATTTAAATTTTATACTATATTTATAGATTTTTAGTATATTCGAATTTATACTATATTAGATTAGAATATAATTTATATTATACTATTCTAAATTCGAATATAATTAAATAGAATTATATTATTCTAAAATTCATTCTAAAATTATAGTAAATATTATTAATATAAATATTATTAATACTATTATTTGAATTTCTATTTATTATTTATTAATAAATCGATTATTTATTAATAAATTCATATTCATTTTTATTAATTTGAATTAATATTCTTTTGATTCCATTTTTTTTTCTACTTAATTTGATTCTTATTTATTATATATACTCATTTAGATGATATACTTAGTAGAATTCTATATAGATTTCTATATGAAAATCCACTTGGTATAAGTATATATGAATTCTAGTGATTATAAAATCTCTTTATAACAATCTAAAAATAAAAAAAAAAAATAACAGGTACAAATATTAAATCGAGGTACCCATTCTATGACAACTCTCAGCAACTTACCCTCTATTTTTGTGCCTTTAGTAGGCCTAGTATTTCCGGCATTTGCAATGGCTTCTTTATTTCTCCATGTTCAAAAAAACAAGATTTTTTAGATACGGACAGCAGTAGGGACAAATTTCATCTATTTTTTTTAGATCTAGAAGCAATTCGATGAATTACTCCTAAAGGTTTACATAAAAATAGTGCTAGTTGATGAGAGTTACTTCGCAAACAAGGAAAAGTCAAATAAAATTCATTTGGTTGGGTTATTTTCCCAATTCAAAAAAATACAACTGGATCTAATATGGGTTGGCGATCAGAACGTATATGGATAGAACTTATAACGGGGTCTCGAAAAACAAGTAATTTCTGCTGGGCCGTTATCCTTTTTTTAGGTTCATTAGGGTTCTTATTGGTTGGAACTTCGAGTTATCTTGGTAGGAATTTGCTATCTTTATTTCCGTCTCAGCAAATTCTTTTTTTTCCACAAGGGATCGTGATGTCTTTCTATGGAATCGCTGGTCTCTTTATTAGCTCTTATTTATGGTGTACAATTTCGTGGAATGTAGGTAGTGGTTATGATCGATTCGATAGAAAAGAGGGAATAGTGTGTATTTTTCGTTGGGGATTTCCTGGAAAAAATCGTCGTATCTTTCTCCGATTCCTTATGAAAGACATTCAGTCCATCAGAATAGAAGTTAAACAGGGTATTTATACTCGTCGTGTCCTTTATATGGAAATCAGAGGACAGGGGGTCATTCCCTTGACTCGTACTGATGAGAATTTTACTCCACGAGAAATTGAACAAAAAGCGGCGGAATTGGCCTATTTCTTGCGTGTACCAATTGAAGTATTTTGAAAAAAAAAAATGAACTGAAAAATGAATGCTTTCTTAAAAAAAAAAACGGAAAAAATTCAAGAATTTTTTTTTTGGAAATATTTGATATTTTTAATTTTGATAGAAAGGATGTTTTTTCGTTTCGAAATCCAACTAATATTCATTACTTGAAGTGCTCTTTCATCCATTCATCGAAAGGAGCAATTGCTTCGAATTTTAGCAATTGATATCTTTGGAAACAATATTTTTTCTTCATTCGAATTGGAAGCAGACTCTTTCTTATTCTATTTGTGTATTCTTTCTAAATTCAAGAACTAACTCCCGAATTGCAAATAAAAAAAAACGTGAGAATAGATTTATAGGCTCTATGACTTGGAATAGAACTTATGCTTGATAGAAATCTTCTTATCATATAGAGTTGACGAATGAGGTGAAGCTGACTTCATTAAAGACGAAAAATGGCAAAAAAGAAAGCATTCATTCCCCTTCTATATCTTACATCTATAGTCTTTTTGCCCTGGTGGATCTCTTTCTCATTTAAGAAAAATATGGAATCTTGGGTTACTAATTGGTCAAATACTAGGCAATCCGAAATTTTCTTGAATGATATTCAAGAAAAGAGTATTCTAAAAAAATTCATAGAATTAGAGGAACTGTTACTCTTGGATGAAATGATAAAGGAATACTCGGAAACATGTCTACAAAACCTTCGTATCGGAACCTACAAAGAAACGATCCAATTGATCAAGACGCACAACGAAGATCGTATGAATACGATTTTGCACTTCTCGACAAATATAATCTGTTTTGTTATTTTAAGTGGTTATTCTATTCTAGGTAATCAAGAACTTCTTATTCTTAACTCTTGGGTTCAAGAATTCCTATATAACTTAAGCGACACAATAAAAGCTTTTTCTATTCTTTTATTAACTGATTTATGTATAGGATTCCATTCGACCCATGGTTGGGAACTAATGATTGGTTCTGTCTATAAAGATTTTGGATTTGCTCATAATGATCAAATTATATCCGGTCTTGTTTCCACTTTTCCAGTCATTCTAGATACAATTTTGAAATATTGGATTTTCCGTTATTTAAATCGTGTATCTCCGTCACTTGTAGTGATTTATCATTCAATGAATGACTGAAAAAAGGATCCGCTGATCCAATTATAAAGTTTGTTATTTTGTACAAAAGCTAACCATTCAAAAATGGACTTATTCTTTTCTTTTTCTTTCTACTCATCCAGGGGATTCCTCCTATATTCCAGTAAAATTCTTTCAGTACATAGCAGAATCATGGATAGGGAACTGTACCAGTGACCAACCTAATTTTATTGTAGAACTTTTCAGGATCAATGATTGGACCATGCAAACTAGAAATTACTGTTCTTGGATAAAGGAAGAGATTACTCGATCAATTTCCGTATCGCTCATGATATATATAATAACTCGAGCACCCATTTCAAATGCATATCCCATTTTTGCACAGCAGGGTTATGAAAATCCGCGAGAAGCAACTGGCCGTATTGTATGTGCCAATTGCCATTTAGCTAATAAGCCCGTGGATATCGAGGTTCCACAAGCGGTACTTCCTGATACTGTATTTGAAGCAGTTGTTCGAATTCCTTATGATATGCAAGTGAAACAAGTTCTTGCTAATGGTAAAAAGGGGGCTTTGAATGTGGGGGCTGTTCTTATTTTACCAGAGGGGTTTGAATTGGCTCCCCCCGATCGTATTTCGCCTGAGATTAAAGAAAAGATAGGTAATCTGTCTTTTCAAAGCTATCGTCCCACAAAAAAAAATATTCTTGTGGTAGGCCCTGTTCCTGGTCAGAAATATAATGAAATCACCTTTCCTATT